TCCACCAAGACAAAGATTAGTTCGTGCCCGACCTACAAGTCTGGAACTCTATGATGTGGAAAGACGGAATATAGAACCTAAAAGGATAATTGAAGTGGTTCGTCTTCGAATCGACTTTTTGACCCCCCAAAAAAACAAAAAGACTAAAAAAAAAGTAAATTCAAGTAAAAGTTTGAGTTTTTCGATAGATCCTTTCGATGTATCGTGGAACACTTTTTTATTATTATTCGATATCGTATGGGCAATTAATTAACCTATTACTAGACTGAATGCAATCACTTAAAATAAGTAATAAGGTAGTATCAAGTCGTTCGCTTCCCCCAAAATAAAATGGATTAGATCCTATTGAAAAAGAAAAGAAATGATCAAAAAATTTAAGTTATTTGCAAATCGAATTCTGTCATTCCAACTAAAATGCAATTTTAGTTTTGAATGAAGTTACATGATACACTTCTTATTACTATTACTTTACTCAACTCCCAAATTGGACAAAGAATCTGTTGACCTTGATTCGGAATCACAGGATTGGTCGATGTCACATCTGATGAATCAATTTATTTTACCTATGTCACTCTATCTCTTTTTTAGTATTATCTATACTGACTGATGAATCAAAAATTTTCCATTGGAACTAAACTAATTCTTTTAATTGGTTTTTATTACCCTCGTATCTGGGAAAAATGGAAACTTAGGTAAGTGTTTTATCAACATATGTAGCAAAAAAACATATCTAATTTAGCCCTTTCATGCTTACTATAACTAGTTATTTCGGTTTTTTACTGGCTGCTTTAACTATAACCCTAGCTCTATTTATTGGTTTGAACAAGATACGACTTATTTGAAATGAATTAACTGGATAATTCAGAAAAATCTTTTTCGGAGATCCCGGATATTCTATGGTTCTTTACCGCACCAATTGCCAATTCTTTTCTTGGTCATTGAGATTCACGGATAATTAAGATTAATATTTAGGGATAGATCTTACCTCTTTTTTTTATCTCCTTAAATAAACCGAAATGATTGAAGTTTTTCTATTTGGAATCGTCTTAGGTCTAATTCCTATTACTTTAGCAGGATTATTCGTTACTGCATATTTACAATACAGACGTGGTGATCAGTTGGACCTTTGATTGAGTAGAGTAACATTTCTTTTTTTGATTGACCTCCTCCTTGCAGGAGGTCATTGCAATTCAACTTTGTTTTGTTAAGTGATTTTATCATGATTCGATATAAGATAGACGGAATCACGCTCTGTAGGATTTGAACCTACGACATCGGGTTTTGGAGACCCGCGTTCTACCGAACTGAACTAAGAGCGCTTTCAAAAGAAAAACTCTTTTTTTTTTCCATTTCTAACAGATTAAAGTTCTAACGGATTTAGCATACGTATAATATCCAACAATTAAAGATTATGCCCTATTTTAATGGCGATCAATTAATCCCTCGTTACTGCCCATAGGAGAAGTAATAGGTAGGGATGACAGGATTTGAACCCGTGACATTTTGTACCCAAAACAAACGCGCTACCAAGCTGCGCTACATCCCTTTTCAAAATTGTTGTACAGTGTCATTGTACAAAATCCGTGTCTTGTTTTCCACATCGTTATTTTATCCTCCATTTATATCCAACTTTATTGTCATTTCTTCTTTTTGGTTTCATATAATAAAAGAATTATATACATTTGAAACCCAACCTAACGTATAACAAAAGAATTAATATTTATCAGTAATGCTCGGGAGGAAGGGGTCATTTTTTTCTTTTTGTGGGACAGACAAATCTCATCTATTGGTTCATTGGACATATCCACTTTAGTTAGTAATTCCGCGTAAAAATAAATACAACTGATCTTGAACTACAGCATCTGACCATATATGTATTACAATAAAGAAGGAGGATTTTCTCAATGCGAGATATAAAAACATATCTCTCTGTGGCACCTGTGCTAACTACTCTATGGTTTGGGTCTTTAGCGGGTCTATTGATAGAAATTAATCGTTTATTCCCAGATGCCTTGTCATTCCCTTTTTTTTAATTTTCGTTATTGATATGGGAAGAAATGCGGAAATCTAATTCCACATGCCGTGACTCAAATTTTGCCTCCCCTTTTCAATTCTTTAGGATAGGAAGGAAAGACAAAAAAAGTGTATTGAGCCTTCTAAAAAATCCGGTAGATCCAAGATCTAATTTAGGAAAACAGAAATTCCATTTTAATTTGTAGCCAATCTAGGGTAGGCTGCACGAACTCATAGCATAGTAAGAAGATACTTAACTGACATATTGGGATTTAGGATATAAATAATTGATAGTTAGAAGGCAATTGTATTACTTAATTATTACTCTAATTTTGTATTGCTTAACTTAAATAATTACTCTATTAATATTCTATTAATTAGATAATAACAAAACAATAAGTAGAATGAAATAAGTACAACGAAATCTTTAGAAATTGCATTTCTCGTTAGTACCTTCTATTGATTTTTTTCGTCTTCTTCGGTTCGGATCGAAACTAGAAGAGTTAAGTTAAGTCGATCCAAAATCTAAAGGAGGTTCATGGCCAAGGGTAAAGATGTCAGAGTCAGAGTTATTTTGGAATGTACCAGTTGTGTCCGACATGGTGTTAATAAGGAATCGTCGGGCATTTCTAGATATATTACTCAAAAGAATCGCCACAATACACCCAGTCGATTAGAATTGAGAAAATTTTGTCGCTATTGTCACAAGCATACTATTCATGGGGAAATAAAGAAATAGATCGAAGGGAACATCATGTGTTCGATCTTTCCAAGGAATAGGAAGAGTAAGAACTTAACATATATAATATACATATTATATACAAATAAAACCGGATTTCATGTAGATATTATGTCATGTGTATAGATAGATAATATATGAATCAAATAATATAAATAATATATTAAGCCCTATTTCGGTTGGATCTGAAATGAATAAAGGAAGAGAATTTTAGAGATAAGGAATAAACCATGGATAAATCCAAGCAACCTTTTCGTAAATACAAGCGATCTTTTCGTAGGCGTTTGCCCCCAATTGGATCGGGGGATCGAATCGATTATAGAAACATGAGTTTAATTAGTCGATTTATTAGTGAACAAGGAAAAATATTATCTAGACGAGTGAATAGATTGACCTTGAAACAACAACGATTAATTACTATTGCTATAAAACAAGCTCGTATTTTATCTTTGTTACCTTTTCTTAATAATGAGAAACAATTTGAGAGAGCCGAGTCGATCCCAAGAACTACTGGGCCTAGAACCAGAAATAAATAGGCATACTCCTCAATTGACTCAAAACTCCAATCGGAACTTAAGCTCAGATTGATGTTTTGTCCGAAAAGGTCTAGAATCCAGATTTTATTCTTGTGTTATAAGAAAGAAAAAATGCGGGAAGAAGAAATCTTTTTTTTATTGAAATATGTTCGTTCATTCCTACTACTTATCTTAATGGATTTATATTCTATATCTTCCCGGAGTTCATTCTCCGGGGAATTCTGTTTCAATCATTCCTGTATATTACTTTAGAATCTCCTTTATTTGATGATCTTATTGGAAATCATGTAAAGACAATTCTTATTTGATATAGCTATTTGCGCAAGTATTTTACGATTAAGAAGCAATTGCTTCTTGTACAGATTGTGTATAAGTATACTATAACTATAGAATACCTTATTCTCACGAGTTACTGCATTTATCCGAGTGATCCACAACCGCCGAAAATCCCTCTTTTGCCTGCCTCTATCTCGATGAGAGGAAACCAAAGCTCTCATTTTTTGTTGAGTAATCGTTCGAGTAAGTCTTGAATGAGCCCCTCTAAAGGTTGATGCAAATAAACGAATTTTTGTTCGACGTCTCCGAGCTGTATATCCTCGTCTAACTCTGGTCATTGAATCAAATTAAACCTTAATGAATAACTAATTGATTTCTCTTCTTTCAGTCATCCTTTTCCCCTTCCCCGGTCAATTAATACCAAAACGGATTATTCCGATATATAAAATCTCAATTCCAATGGCTTTTGCTACTATGACCTTCCCAACCACGATTTAAAATTCTATTCCTTCCAGTTATTTCACCGGGAAATAAGACAGTCTAACGATACTAAATAAAAAAATAGTGGGTTCCATCGTTTCTATGGTTACCTCTTAAACGGTGAGGTCCTCTCTATACACCGGAGCCTCTTCTTTCATTTAATCAAATGTTATTGTGAACTTGTATAGTTCACACTCTTTGGCTCTACCCATCAATTATACAGTAATAGCTCTTTCACAATACGAATTATTCATACAGTGACGGCATTTAATTATGAAAGTTGGCTAGGTAGCTGACCCTGTTAGTCCGTTTTTCAAGAAAAGAAGCATAACTTTTTTGCTTCTTATAATACTATTTCCGCCGCTTAATGGATAACCGTTTGCTACCAATGGGGAATTGCTTCTTATTTCAAATCTAGATGATTGGATTTGCACCAATGGAAACCATAAATTCCATATATCTATACAATATAGGTATATGATAGATCCTCTCTATCTATCCTATTCATTGGTACTGATCATTGATACTGAAAAAATGGTCTCATTTGTTCGAACTCATGATCTGAATGAACGAGTCGCACATACACCCTAGTACATGTTCCTCGACGCTGAGGACATCCTCTAAGAGCGGGAGATTTCGTAACATTTCTTATTGGCTGTCTTGTGTTTCTAATAAGTTGTTTAATAGTTGGCATGTCGTATGTATATATCTATATATAGAATAAAATGAGTTGGTTTAGATCGATCTTAACCTGATGATTGATGATTATGAATTATTTCTATTCAATATCAAATCACAGAAAATTCGAATTATGGTTTGAAATAGATTTACACGAAATCCTCAGTATTTTCGTTTTCGACCGCTACAAGATCAACAATGCCATGAGCTTGGGCTTCTGTTGCTGACATAAAAACATCCCTTTCCATGTCCTCGGATACAACCCATAAAGGGTTGCCCGTTCTTTGTACATAAACCTTTGTGAGGGTTTCGCGAAGTTTCAGTAGTTCTTCCGCTTCCAGGATAAATTCCCCTGCTTGTGCTTCATAAAAAGAACTAGCAGGTTGGTGAATCATAACCCTGATGATATTGATATAACATCATGAACGGTTCTTCGATTTTGCATGATTGAGCTAAACTCAAAAAGGGATAAAAAACTACCAAGAAGAAAAAGAAAATCGAATTGAACAACCGTACAGGCATCTTTTGTTCATTGCATACGGCTCCGCAATGGAATTGACTTTTTTTCTTCTCTTCGATTCTATCGAAGAAAGAAATAGAATCCATCCGATACAGATCGTTGAATGATCCATTTACCACCCTTCCTTTCGTAGAAGTAAAAAAAAATACTATGATGGTTCTGTTACTTTCTATATTTATCTCGTCTGTGATTTAGCAATCCCAAAGTTTCTTTCTGATACGATCAAATAAGGAAAAAATGATCTTTTTTTTTCATTTTCGTACTCGTTCTTTCAGAATATAAATATCTGAAAGAGACCGACTTCTAGTGTGGAAGCAAAATGGTTTGTGACGCTGAAATGTACTCCCGACACATAAGAGCAAATCGGAAATAACCTTTGTTTCATACTACTATTTCGATACAAAATCATATCTTATGAAAAAACAATACAAATTTGTTAATATCGAACTCGAAATGCCATGCTATTATTACTTATTATTTGATTTATAATCAATATGGCGAAGGCATAGTCTTCCTTTTTTTTTCAAATAAAAACTCATTGGCGCCAAGCGTGAGGGAATGCTAGACGTTTGGTAATTTCTCCTCCGACCAGAATGAAAGATCCCATTGACGCGGCTAATCCCATGCATATTGTATGCACATCAGGTGGCACAAATTGCATAGTATCATAAATGGCTATTCCTGGTATTACCCATCCGCCGGGAGAATTTATAAACAAATAAAGATCCTTAGTATCATCTTCTATACTGAGATATACCATGAGACCAACAAGTTGATTCGAGATCTCGCTATCAACCTCTTGGCCTAAAAAAAGTAATCTTTCTCGATAAAGTCGGTTGATTAGGACAAAATTGTATCCCTTAGGAACCGTACGTGCACCTTTGGATGCATACGGTTCAAAAAAAATTTCGAAAAAAAAAAGAATCAATGTGTCGATTCCTGGTTTATTTCTTTTTTTCTATAATAGGTTTTTGCTTTTTTTTTTGAAGGGTCCTCCATTAAAAAAATGATATGAGTTTTGGCTCTCTTCCCTCAAAAAAAAGAATTGACTGAACTTATTAAACTAACCTCTCATTGATGTATTGTTTCATCGAGATTCAAATCACGATGTCATTTTCTTGTTCCTGACTGGGCCCCTTTCAATTCTTTTAGGTTCATGGTCTACTCCGGGAAAAGATCCGTCCGAATTCGATTTGCACATATAGGGCAAATGGTCTCAGTACCACTTTTTTGTTATGATTTCTTTTTTTTTTTATTATTATTATTATTCATTTCATGTCTTGCTTTCCCCAAACTATTTGATGTATTCATCATACTATTTCATTGGTTGGCAGTGTAGGATCATTCCTATCATTCCTATAGTAATAGGAAGTCTAAGAATAGTTTATGATACAAGTGGTAATCATACATATATTATATTACCAATTTGTTACCGATTTGGTATTTTCTAAACGGAGCCTGGATACTTTATTTTATCGGTCCAAGTGAACCATAAATTCTTCTAAATTGATAATATTGATCCCCAATATAAATTGATCTAATTGCACTTCACGCTCCGAATGATTGATGGTGTACTCAATACAATATTTCTTGGGCGAAACGGAGGATATCTCGATCGGGGGAGAGAACGGGTAAATCCCATATGACCCAATATGTCTGACAAGTCGCACTATACGTCAACCCAAACCGCATCTTCCTCTCCAGGACTCCGAAAAGGTACTTTTGGAACACCAATGGGCATTAAATTAAAGAAAAAAATTAAGTACTATACTTTACTTTAATATGGAAACGTAACAATCACTTGTTTATTGTCTTCATCCCTTTTTTCGGTTTAGTTTATTTGATACAGAGACTGGAAGGTTTATAGAGTAAGACAGAATGAAGAAAGAAAAAATTTTCACGAAGGTATCGATCGTTTGAATGATAAACAAGTATCTATCCATTCGTTCCCCCAAAATGGGACCAATCCTCCCATTGCGTATTGGTACTTATCGGGTATAGAATAGATCTGCTTCTCTTTGTTCTTACGAACAGAATTGTTCCGTTATTTTCAATGGAATCGAATAAATATTAACCCTTTCTGATACAGAATCTACTGAAAAGGTTAGCTACATAGTATATATAGTCGTTTTTCCAATGCGATAAAATTAAAGCGACATAGTGTCTATTTTTCTTTGATAAAGGGGTATTTCCATGGGTTTGCCTTGGTATCGTGTTCATACTGTTGTATTGAATGATCCCGGTCGATTGATTTCTGTTCATATAATGCATACAGCTCTAGTTGCAGGTTGGGCCGGTTCGATGGCTTTATACGAATTGGCGGTTTTTGATCCCTCTGATCCCGTTCTTGATCCAATGTGGAGACAGGGTATGTTCGTTATACCTTTCATGACTCGTTTAGGAATAACCAATTCGTGGGGTGGTTGGAGTATTTCAGGAGCAACTGTAACGAATCCGGGTATTTGGAGTTATGAAGGTGTGGCAGGGGCACATATTGTGTTTTCTGGCTTGTGCTTCTTGGCAGCTATCTGGCATTGGGTATATTGGGACCTAGAAATATTCACTGATGAACGTACAGGAAAACCTTCGTTGGATTTGCCCAAGATCTTTGGAATTCATTTATTTCTCTCAGGGGTGGCTTGCTTTGGCTTTGGCGCATTTCATGTAACAGGTTTGTATGGTCCTGGAATATGGGTGTCCGATCCGTATGGACTAACTGGAAAAGTACAAGCTGTAAATCCAGCATGGGGCGCGGAAGGTTTTGATCCTTTTGTTCCGGGAGGAATAGCGTCTCATCATATTGCAGCGGGTACATTAGGCATATTAGCAGGTCTATTCCATCTTAGTGTCCGTCCTCCTCAACGTCTATACAAAGGATTACGTATGGGCAATATTGAAACTGTACTTTCCAGTAGTATCGCTGCTGTTTTTTTTGCAGCTTTCGTTGTTGCTGGAACTATGTGGTATGGTTCAGCAACTACCCCAATTGAATTATTTGGTCCTACTCGTTATCAGTGGGATCAGGGATACTTTCAGCAAGAAATATATCGAAGAGTTAGCGCCGGGCTAGCCGAAAATCTGAGTTTATCAGAAGCTTGGTCTAAAGTTCCCGAAAAATTAGCTTTTTATGATTACATTGGTAATAATCCGGCAAAAGGGGGATTATTCAGAGCAGGTTCAATGGACAACGGAGATGGAATAGCTGTTGGATGGTTAGGACACCCCGTCTTTAGAGATAACGAAGGGCGTGAGCTTTTTGTACGTCGTATGCCTACTTTTTTTGAAACATTTCCGGTAGTTTTGGTAGATGAAGACGGAATTGTGAGAGCTGATGTTCCTTTTAGAAGGGCAGAATCCAAGTATAGTGTTGAACAAGTAGGTGTAACTGTTGAGTTCTATGGGGGTGAACTTAATGGAGTAAGTTATTCTGATCCTGCTACTGTGAAAAAATATGCTAGACGTGCCCAATTAGGTGAAATTTTTGAATTAGATCGGGCTACGTTGAAATCCGATGGTGTTTTTCGTAGTAGTCCGAGGGGTTGGTTCACTTTTGGACATGCTACGTTTGCTTTGCTCTTCTTTTTCGGCCACATTTGGCATGGCGCTAGAACCTTGTTCAGAGATGTTTTTGCTGGTATTGATCCAGATTTGGATGCTCAAGTCGAATTTGGAACATTCCAAAAACTTGGAGATCCAACTACAAAGAGACAAGTAGTCTGATACGACATTTAGGTGGTATCTTTCGCCTCTATTTTTTTTTGATTTGACATCGGGTACTCGGGAAATCTTGACTTGAATCACCATCTTTTCTTTGCCTCTTTTTCTTTCTTTATATGGTAAATGATCCCAAAATGAATAGGTGTGGAAGCTATAATTGTAAACCACGATCGAATCCATGGAAGCATTGGTTTATACATTCCTTTTAGTCTCGACTTTAGGAATAATTTTTTTCGCTATCTTTTTTCGAGAACCTCCTAAGGTTCCAACTAAAAAATGAAATAATTTTTTTAAATGATTCAATTGAAGTAATGAGTCTCCCAATATGGGAGGCTCATTACTTTAACTAGTCCCCGTGTTCTTCGAATGGATCTCTTAGTTGTTGAGAGGGTTGCCCAAAAGCGGTATATAAGGCGTACCCAGTAAAGCTTACAAGTAAACCAGATATGGAGATGGCGACTAGGGTTGCTGTTTCCATTTTTAGATAATTTCAAGATCACAATGGATCTACGATAAGATCGTTTATTTACAACTACAACGGAATAGTATACAAAGTCAACAGATCTCAACCAATCATTAAATAGGATTTATGGCTACACAAACCGTTGAGGATAGTTCTGGATCTGGGGCAAGACCAAGACGAACTAATGTAGGGAGTTTATTGAAACCATTGAATTCAGAATATGGTAAAGTTGCTCCGGGATGGGGGACTACACCACTTATGGGGGTCGCAATGGCTCTATTTGCGATATTCCTATCTATTATTTTAGAAATTTATAATTCCTCCGTTTTACTGGATGGAATTGGAATGAGTTAGGTTTATTAAGAACTATGAAGTTCTAGTCTTTCAATCAAAGAAAAAATTACTTTACTTAAGATTTGGATTTCTAGACCATTTTGGTAGTTCGACCGTGGAATTTATTTGTTTCGGTATTTCCGGAATATGAGTGTGTGACTTGCTATAATTGATCCTATTGATAATACATAGAATGGACCTGTTATCTCTATTAAGATGATTCTACTTCGTCGGATATTTATTCT